CTTTACGTAATTCTTCGGAATTTCGAATAGTACTCAAGATCCTCTGTTTTCGATTATCTAATAAATCATTTAATGAAAGTAGATTCTCTTACCATTAATTTCACAACTCCCATGATCTCTTCCCGAACCAAACATGAATCTTTCGATTCATTTGGCTCTCACGCTCAATCAATTATTTATTTTATGGACATTCCTATTATCTTTTAATGTAATGAGCCTACCCTCTCTTTTTGGTTCGTATTCAAAGAAATCAAAACTGATATACAGAATATTAGAAGGGCTCTTCCGACCAGACAAAAAATCTATAATTGTCAGCAAAGTTGTTTATTTATTTATTTTTTTTTGATTTAAATTCTTATATTTTTTTGTATTTCCCTTTTTAGTAAAATATTCATTAAATCCAAAAATTCCTATTTTTTATACTTTTATACATAGGTCGTCGATTCGGCATTGGGTAAAAAGGGCAAGGCGCCCCTTTTCTAATAAATGGTTTCAAATTATTTTATCGATATGAGTGTTCTATATCAGATGATATTAATTTTGAAACCATTTTGGTACTAACGTAGTGGTAGAAAGAATACCATGTTGTGCCTGAACTTCAAACAGTCTAGCTTTAACCATGTTAATGGTCTCACATTATTGGTCGATAGAGAATCAAGATTTACCAATGAGTCACGAAATGCTATGGTTCTTACATATTATTTATTAATTTCTTTATTAAGTAATTCGTCGAGATAGTGCACCGTTATTTCCTATTTCTTATCCTATTAACTAAAAAAACATAATCATAATAAAGTGCAGCTGGTTCGATCCAACCTATTCTTGAAATATACAACTCGCACACACTCCCTTTCCAAAAAAAATTAATACACCAAGCACTACACTTAGATTTATTAGATTTGTTGCTAAAATATCGGTATTAAACCCGAAACTCCCGGCGGATGGCCAATAGCCCAAAGAAACAAAAAAATCGGTTATATTTTTCATATGCTCTCCTCTTTCTTATAGATAAGACTAACAAAGAACAGAGTTCTTTTTGTATCACCTCACTCGCCCCTTTTTTGATCGATTTCTTTTTATTATTATTAATTTAGAATTTATTTATTTTATAATTTGAAAATTTATTTTCTTAATTTTTGTTTAAGTTCTCAGTAATAAGATACTTATTAGGTTAGTTGACGTCAATTGCGAAATATTTCGTTTGTTGAAACGTTTACTATTCCTAATAAAAAGGTTTCCGTTGTACTAAGGGTGGGAAGGAAGAAAGCGAGCAGATCCGTGAATTCCTCTTCCTCAATTCAGTCCTTCCCGGGGTATTGTCTCATAAGTAATAGTAGGAGTAAAGTGTTGATATAATTAAATTAGAAGAAGCAAACGGCAAGTCCGAGTTAATAAACTAAATAAGAAAGAAGCACGTAACGTACTTTTTCACATTTAGAATTTTAGGATTAAATTAAACAAAAGGATTTGCAAATAAAAGCGCTAATGCCACGACCAGTCCGTAAATTGTTAAAGCTTCCATAAAAGCTAGACTAAGCAATAAAGTACCTCGTATTTTACCTTCCGCTTCTGGTTGTCTCGCAATACCTTCTACAGCTTGGCCCGCAGCAGTACCTTGACCAACTCCAGGTCCAATAGAAGCAAGCCCTACGGCTAATCCAGCAGCAATAACGGAAGCGGCAGAAATAAGTGGATTCATAGTAAGTTCCTCGTACCAAAAAAAAGAAATGGTTAATGATACAATCAACCAATGAATTATTACTTATTTTATCACTAAGATCTATCGCTAAAAACTCCGAATTGAAATGAGAATATTAGTGAATCGTCAGAACGACTTCGATATCTTGTTTTTTTTAGTTTCTACCCATAATCAAATTTTTGTAAATTCATATGCATATGATTCTAGTTATTGCATTTCTTTGTTTCGAACCATTCTTTACATTGAATTCTTCGTTCTTTACTTGACTTGCTTTTCTATATCCGTGAGTTCATCTGTTTTTTCATTCAATTCACAATAACAGACGAAAAAGAAGGACTTAATATTGGAATCTATCTAAATTAAATGCGGTGTGGTTAAAAAAAAAGAATCAATATTCAATAAATATATTGGGAAAGAAATCTAAATAAAAATCTCAAATAAATAGAATCTATTTTTAAATATTAAATTCTTTAAATATTAAATTCTTTAATATATATATAATTTATAGTCTACAGGGATAATTCTATAGTATAGGGATAACCCCTATCTAACTAGTAAATATCTAATATCACATATACATTTGTTTCTTCCTAATGTAAACTGCCTGCATTTTATATTTAATTAATTGGATTTGAAAATCATTCTTCGAAACATATATAAGGGCTAGACTTATAGACATTACATATAGCTAGTTTCCTAACCCATCTTTTTTAATTCCGTAATATTGCCCATCTTTCTTCCTATGAGATTGGATCGTATATACATATGTATTTGTAGCTATATATGTATTATGTTCCCCAACCAAGTCCGTATTTTAAACCATGCATGACTTAAGATAAGTTAAAAGAAAGACTATTTTGAAAGCTAATCAATGATGACCCTCCATGGATTCACCTATATAAGCCGCGGCTAAAGTTGCAAAAATAAGAGCTTGAATACCGCTTGTAAATAATCCAAGAAACATAACGGGGATAGGAACTACTGAAGGTACTAAAGAAACAAGAACAACAACTACTAATTCATCAGCCAATATATTCCCGAAAAGTCGAAAACTAAGAGATAAAGGTTTTGTGAAATCTTCTAGGATGTTAATTGGTAAAAGTATTGGAGTTGGTTGGATGTATTTCCCGAAATACCCCAATCCTTTTTTGGTAAGACCCGCATAAAAATATGCCACTGACGTGGGTAAAGCTAAAGCAACAGTAGTATTTATATCATTCGTGGGCGCAGCTAACTCCCCATGAGGTAACTGTATAATTTTCCAAGGTAAAAGAGCACCCGACCAGTTAGAAACAAAAATAAATAGGAACATAGTTCCAATAAAGGGAACCCAAGGACCATATTCTTCTCCAATCTGGGTTTTGCTCAAGTCTCGAATAAATTCAAGGACATATTCGAAGAAATTCTGACCGTCGGTCGGAATGGTTTGTGGATTCCGAACAGCTATGATGACTGAACCTAATAAAAAAGCAATTACGACCCAAGAAGTGATAAGTACTTGGGCATGGATTTGTAAACCTCCTATTTGCCAATATAAATGTTGGCCTACTTCTACACCCGATATATCGTATAACCCATTGAGTGTTTTAATGGAACCTAGTATAACATTCATATTGTCCTCTGACATAAATCGAACTTAAAAAATTATTTTGATTGAACCATCTCTTTCTCAATTCACCGACATTAATAATTAATACAAATTTAATTTAGGATACCAAGAAATTTTAGGATACTAAAAAATCACATAACATAATATCAATATCCGCAATACGTTATTTTTTCTCTGTATCTCTTTTTTAAGTTAAAGAATAGTAACCGATCCAATAAATCTATCGAGTTCCCAAACAATTAAGTAATCTTATTATTCTTAATCATAATCAACGATTTCTTATATAGCTAGAACGACCCTCGCAAATTGCGAATACTAATTTGTTAAGAATGAATCGAATTGAACCTATAGCGTCATCGTTGGCTGGAATCGAAATATCTGCGAGATCCGGGTCACAATTTGTATCAATTAAACAAATAGTCGGAATCCCTAAAATGACACATTCTCGAAGAGCCGTATATTCTTCTTGCTGATCAACGATGATTACAATATCGGGTAACCCTGTCATATATTTGATCCCGCCCAGATATGTTTGCAAGGTAGATAATTTTCTCTTAAACATTGCTGCATCTCTTTTGGAAAGACGATTGAGTTTACCCATCTTTTGTTCTGCTCTTAAGTCCCTGAACTTATGAAGTCTCGTTTCCGTAGTGGACCAGTTCGTTAACATACCGCCGAGCCATTTTTTATTAACATAATGACACCGAGCCCCTATGGCAGCTGATGCTACTAAATCCGCTACTTTATTTTTGGTACCAACGATTAAAAAGTTTTTTCCACTACTTGCTGCATTAAAAAGTAAATCACAGGCTTCTGATAAAAAACGAGCAGTTCTGGTAAGATTTATAATATGAATACCTTTCCGCTTTGCGGAGATGTAAGGGGCCATTCTAGGATTCCATTTTCTAGTACCATGACCAAAATGAACTCTTGCTTCCATCATCTCTCCCAAATTGATGTTCCAATATCTTCTTGTCATTTTTCCCCACACTTACTCTTTTTTTTTAACAAAGAGACAAGGTACCCTGAAATAAATAATAGTTCCGACGGAACCTTCTACCGTGGATTGACCGTTGCTATACGGCCCAAACCATTAATTTCTTTTAATTACTTATTTTTTTATTACTAATTTCATTTTTTATTACTAAATTAATATTAATAATAATAATCATTAATATTAATAATAATAATCGGAAAAAAAAAAGAGTTCCAGATAGTTATATTATAGTTAAAATAGTTAAAGTAAAAAGAATGAATATGAATCTCTTCTTAGGAATCATTAAATCGCGTAAATGATTGTTATTGTTGTGATGTCTCATGGAAATTGTTTGGAGCACAAGAACAAAATAATTCTCTATGGTATAACAAAAAATCTCCCATTTCCAACTCGAATAGATTCTTCCTTTTTATTTCCAAATAAATGTTTTTGTCTTGCCTTGAATGGTGCACTAATTTTTTGAATCCAGTACCAACGGGAATAATCCCCCCCAGAACAACGTTCTCTTTCAGTCCTTTCAACCAATCAATACGACCTCGTAAAGCGGCTTTTGCTAAAACTCGAGCGGTTTCTTGAAAACTCGCTTCGGATATGAAACTTTGAGTATTCAAGGATGCCCTCGTTATTCCCAATAAGATTGCCCGATAATTGATCGCTTCCTCTAAAGCACGTCCCGCTCGTTCCGCTCGCAACAATCCGATTAATTCTCCGGGTGAAAAAACATTAGACATTCCATCTTCTGAAACCAACACTTTTGATGTTATTTGACGTACAATAATTTCTATATGTCTATTATGGATCTGTACCCCCTGAGATCGATAAACCTTTTGAATCTTATTAACCAAAGAGATATGACTTTGGGCTATGGTTAGCTCAGCTCCAATCAAGAATCCCCAGGGGATTCCAAGAATTCTTGGTATACGTTCGTTCCAACCTTCAAATCTCTTTTCGAGGTTCATCGATATTGAATCAATCGAACGCACTTCTAAGACCTGTTCCACTTTTGGAAGACCTTGCGTTATGTCACCAGATCTCGATTTTTCATATATAAATGTAACTAATGTCTCGCCTTCATAAAGGATTTCTCCATAATGGCCATGAACTGTTGCTCCCGGAGTAGCCAAATAGGGCTTAGCCGATCTTATAACTAAGGAGTCAACATGAACAATTAAAATTTGACCAGATTTTTTTATCTGTGGCCCATATTTTAATAGACATGCATTTTCGCAAATAAATAGCCCAAGGCTAATTATTGTAGATGTCTCTTCACCAGAATCGTGATGAAGAAAACACCAATTTAAACGAAATGGATTAAAAATGATATTACTGCATGGATCGGGATTATAAATCCTCCTATTTTCATCTATTAAACAATATTTAAGTACTTTCAGTACTTGAAAAGTCTGTTTAAAATTTTCAAGTAGCAAATATTTCTTTAACAAAATCTGATTATGAGTTAATAAAAGGTAAGATGAATAAAAATTTGCTATTTTAGGTACAATAGTACCTAAGGGACCCAACAAATCCCTAATTGGGATTAGGGGATCCAATTCTTTTGTCGCATTGTTATATTTCGAACCATTGAATGGACTAATTCGAAAACAATTGGATGATGACAAAATTATCAAAGATTGGCATTCCTTATTTCGACTAAACAACGTACCCATAGTTCCTTGATGTTGGGTACGTGATTGAACCTTCGCCTTGGACTTGGAATGAAAGGGATTGATATTGGTGCGATCTAATCCCTTATTGGGAATCAATCCCAAATCTGTTATATTATATCTTTTTCCGCTATATGAAAGAATGGACTTGACTAACTCAATTCTTATAAAATCGCGAATTAGATCATTTGCCCTTACCTCAATAAAGGAGGCATAAACCTCTTCTATGGAACCATTTTGTTTTTTGTCCCAATTTAATACTAAGCAAGTCCGAACTAATTGAATACTTGTGTGATAAATTCCTCGAATTGACTTGCCATATTCATAAAGGATATAATTGACAACTCTGAGTTGGACATCATCCTTTTCCTGCAAGAGATCTTGAGGGAAAAGTGTTGCTAAATTGAGCCCATCGGCTATTTCATATGTGACTACGGGCCGAACCAAAACAAAATACTTTTTCTTGGTAGGTGTGATCCGCTGGACATAGATCCAATCTTTCAATTTTTTTGATTCCTTAGAATTTTTTTTTTTTCCCGTTACTGGCGGTATCAAAATGCCGCTGTGCCTGGATATCTTATCTGTCTCTCCAGGAAAATGAATATCTCCAGAAAAGATTCTCAGTTCAATACTTTTTTTTTTTCTCTCCACTCGAACTAATCCGCCTACTCGACTTCTTTTATTTAAAGCAAGTCGTGTATCTACTCTAATGATACTATTATTACGGACCGTTATGGGCGAGGATCCAGGTAAAATATGCACTTCTTCGGGAATGAAAAAAAACTGATCTACTTTCATTTGGTATTTCAGACTAAATTCTTTTGCTCCTCGATACTCAATCAAATCCTCTTTTTTTACGATTGAATCTACCTCCACGGTCCCATATTTAGTAATGCCTGAACTGCTTCTTCTGTATCGTGGATCATCAAAATAAGCCAGAATACTATTTCTACGTAAAATACCATTTATGGGTATTTCGATTGAAATACCAAAACAGGGTATTAGTTCTTTTTCTCGTTCTTGATCATATTTTAATGGGATGATGAATCTATTTCTTCGCCTTTTCGCTAAGAAATAAGAATTCTCGTGGAGAATAGACGGATATATGAAATTCCACTTACCATTGGATATGATTCGATCAGATATTGAATAATCAATGATTTCCCTATCTTTTTTACTAGAAGTATCCAACAATTTATGTCTTACTCGATAATTAGTCATTGAGAGATCAGAGATATATTTATCTTCGACAGAAAAAGAATGAGCATTCATTTGATCTTGATCCTTGTGGATCGAAAAAGACACTATACTGGATCTGCGCGGAGCTCCTGCTAATATCCATAAATGACTTGTTTTTGGTAATAGATGAACATTACCATATGTATATTCTGGTGCATGGTAGATATCGGTACTCCAGTGCATTTCTCCCTCTGATTCAGAGTAAATATGTTTTCGGACCCTCTCTTTAAAATGAAAAGTGGGCGTTCCCGCACGAATCTCAGCAATCACTTGTTCTGATTCTACATATTGA